CAGTCTTTCTACACCAAGGTTTCAGGTCTTTCTTGATTGGCTTACGACAAAGCCTTACCTGACCCCAGCCGCTACTTCACCCTCTTTTCAGGGAGATCGTGATGAGGCAAAAGGGGGCCTTATTAAAGTCCTCTGGGTCATCCACTAAGTGAGTGAAAGAGGTCTCATTGGGAGAATTGGGAAGAGAGAAGGCCAGCCTCCCACTATGTGAAAGAAGAGCTTTTTCTCTCATATTCACTTCTATAGAATAGGTAGTTCGCTTAGCCGCAGCTGAAACCATAGATCTTGCCCGGGATGCTCCCAAGGTAGGACTCCTAAATTGGAAAAAGAATGGAGGGACTGATTCTTGGTCCTCTGCTATGAATGATTTCATGTCTTCAAAGTGCAGGACTTGAGGACATCAGATATATGGGACACTTCGTCACATGGTCTAAGAAAGATGATGAGGCCTCTTGTATTTCCAGAAAAGTGGATAGAGCTCTTGCTAATTGTAAGTGCTTTGGCTCTCTGCCTTTATCTGAATCTGAAGTTGAATTCACCCCCAAGGGCCTCTCTGATCATAGTGCCTGTGTGGTTAGAACAGGGGTGCATATCCTTCCTTTTTCAACTTCATGACTGAACTCCCACTCCCCGAGTTCCACCCTATTGTGAGTAAGGTGTGGCAAACTGATGTCAAAGGCGATCCCATGTAGAAAGTCTGTGCAAAACTTAGATTGGTGAAATACGACCTCTCTGAGATATATGGTTTATGCCGGAAAGGTACGAAGTTGGACTAATTTGGAAACATTGGGCAATTTACTTTATACTTCTATTGCTGCTCAGAAGAAATAGAGGGATCAGAGACAGTCACTGTTGGAAACTGGGGAGTTGGCTGATAAAGATGGACAGTAACGATCGCGTAATATAAATTCTTCGGCCTCGTCATCGAAAGCGGCTTCCAATTGCTCGGAAATTCTAAGCTATATGGGGGACTTGGATGGTGAGCAAAAACAATTGATCAAGAAGTTGGTCAACTTTCGCATGAAAGAAGGTAAAAAAACAAGAGTTCGTGCTATTGTTTATCAAACTTTTCATCGCCCCGCTCGAACTGAACGCGATGTAATCAAACTTATGGTTGACGCCCTAGAGAATATAAAGCCCATATGCGAAGTGGAAAGAGTAGGAAGAGCAGGTACTATTTATGATGTCCCTGGGATTGTAGCCAGGGATCGTCAACAAACCTTAGCTATTCGTTGGACCCTTGAAGCAGCTTTCAAACGACGTATAATCTACAGGACAAGCTTAGAGCAATGTTCATTTGATGAGATACTGGATGCTTACCGAAAGAGGGGAATTGCACGTAAGAAAAGGGGGAATCTTCATAGACTGGCTTCCACCAATCGAAGTATCGCGCATTTCAGATCGTGGTAAAGTGAGACCACAAAAAGAGCTCTTCCGAATGATAAATAAAAAAAGTGCTTAGTTTCGTTGGAAAAACCAACGCAAATCTCATATTTACTTTATAAAGCCGGATATATAAAAGGTTGGAGAGAGTGACTTTATGAAATTCTCTTATGTTATGTAAGTAGCTATGTAGTTAGTTAGTCTTTTTTTTCTAGTAAGCCTCTTCCCTGTGTATTAGCCCCCCTTTTTTCAAAAAAGAAGCCCCAGCTCCCTAAGAGGGACCCTTCTCTGATAAGGAAGGAAACAAAAGAATCTCAATTTTACGACAAATCCGGTCCGATGGCTGTTCTCCACTAACCACAAAGATATAGGGACTCTATATTTCATTTCATCTTTGGTGCCATTGCTGGAGTGATGGGCACATGCTTCTCAGTACTGATTCGTATGGAATTAGCACGACCCGGCGATCAAATTCTTGGTGGGAATCATCAACTTTATAATGTTTTAATAACGGCTCACGCTTTTTTAATGATCTTTTTTATGGTTATGCCGGCGATGATAGGTGGATCTGGTAATTGGTCTGTTCCGATTCTGATAGGTGCGCCTGACATGGCATTTCCACGATTAAATAATATTTCATTCTGGTTGTTGCCACCAAGTCTCGTGCTCCTATTAAGCCCAGCCTTAGTAGAAGTGGGTAGCGGCACTGGGTGGACGGTCTATCCGCCCTTAAGTGGTATTACCAGCCATTCTGGAGGAGCAGTTGATTCAGCAATTTCTAGTCCTCATCTATCTGGTGTTTCATCCATTTTAGGTTCTATCAATTTTATAACAACTATCTCCAACATGCGTGGACCTGGAATGACTATGCATAGATCACCCCTATTTGTGTGGTCCGTTCTAGTGACAGCATTCCCACCTTTATTATCACTTCCGGTACTGGCAGGGGCAATTACCATGTTATTAACCGAGAAATAGCGTAATAGAGAGAAAGATTGTATCAATATCAAGGCAAGTGGGAGGCGAGTAATTGAATCATCATCAGGTTAGGATCGATCTAAACCAGCCCATTATTTATATGATATGATTCAACATGCCAACTATTAAACAACTTATG